GTGAAGAAATATAATATGAAATAAATAAAATAGAAAGAAATTAAAAGGGATTGGGTTACCTTTTTTGTACTGTATCTGAAATGAATCTTATATATTCCCCAGGTTCTACCGCTCTAGACTTTTCAAATTTTAAACCAACTAAAAAAATTGAACTTTTCGGAGATTCATATATTAACATTCTTTTTTAACGAGAGGAGGTACCATATGAACAAACAAAAAAGAAGAGGAACCAGAATCTATTCTTTTCTTTAACTATATATATATGCTTATGCTCTTCACTCACATAAAAAAATATGGGGCATATCTCTAGACACCCAAAAGGATATATTTTTATATATACAAACGATAAGTATGTATCACGATCTAGACTAGTAATGAATATTATATCGATCCATATTGATTAATTCATATCAGTATCCATTATTAACCACATGCCAGGAACCAGATTTGAACTGGTGACACGAGGATTTTCAGTCCTCTGCTCTACCAACTGAGCTATCCCGACTCTTCCCGATGCATCATCCCCATACTATTTAGTTAGAGGGCTTGGGTATATGCCAGTCAATTAAATAGACTCAAAAAAGCATTACAAAGTCTTACCCAGGCCCTGGAATTTCTTGGTCTTGGTTGGATCTTCAAAGAAAATACTTTGTAAGTTAAGTTTAACTAAAAATAATTATACGGACTGTGAATGATTCAAATGGGGATTTCTTTCTCATAGATGTTGATTTGCACATATTACATATTATTATCATAAGACTTGTGATAAGAGAGAAACCTTTTTCCCGCGATCCATTTGTGAAAGAGTAGAATGGCTGAGAAACATAACTAATGTTGGAACCGCTGAAAAAAAAAGATAAAAAATAGTTAGATAAATAGTTAGGGAATAAAGCTCATTTTTTTATTGGGGATAGAGGGACTTGAACCCTCACGATTTAAAAAGTCGACGGATTTTCCTCTTACTATAAATTTCATTTTTGTCGGTATTGATATTGACATGTATAATGGGACTCTATCTTTATTCTCGTCCAATCCAATTAGTTAGTTCTTTAAAAGATCTATCAGACTATGGAGTGACTTATTTGATCAGTGAATATTCGATTCTTACTTAAACTTGGAATCGATTCACAAGACTTCTTCCATTTTGCATATAAAAAAAAAAGAAAGATTTGGATCGCAATTAATCTTTGATATTATATTACGTATATGTACGTATATGGGTTCATCCTTTCTGGAGTTTAACATAGAAGGATTCCTCGATCAACCCAGTCAACTCTATTCGTTAGAACAGCTTCCATTGAGTCTCTGCACCTATCCTTTTTGATTCTTGCTTTCTGAACCCTTTTTGTTTTCTGAAAACAGGATTTGGCTCAGGATTGCCCATTTTTAATTCCAGGGTTTCTCTGAATTTGAAAGTTATCACTTAGTATGTTTCCATACCAAGGCTCAATCCAATCAAGTCCGTAGCGTCTACCAATTTCGCCATATCCCCTTATTTTGTTTTGAGACTAGGATCTCGTTAGGATGCCATCCCTTCTTTTTTTGTTCATTTATTCTGGAGCCGTTTACATGGAATTCTTTAGATATGCATTTCTATGATATGCATTTCCATATAAGAAAAAGTGTTTCTATCTCCTCCTATTTGTTTGAGTTCTTGTCTATTTTCTTTCATATATTGTAGGACCTGTATTTGTATTTAGTCCAATCAAAAATGATTCTATCATTGATGTATCTGCAATTCAATATGGATGGATATATCTCACATATATATGCTTCTCTTACTCTCATTTTTACCTCGAGATTTGGAATACTCGAACGGTCGATTCTTTTTTCTCCTTACCTTTCCGAATGAAACCAGAGGAATGTCTCATTTTATTATATATAATCTGGATTGTCTCCTTATCTTTCTTTAATCTTTATCCTTATCTTTTCCCTAGGGGCCGTCCTTGTGCCCTTGTATAAGTATAATTAGAATACAGTTATTCTACTATAAAGTTAAGTACTATTAACCAACCGACTTCAAGATCATAAATATACGATTATACTTACTTAGCCGAGTGAATATTGCATGATCCGACATGATCGTAGTATATTTTTTAACGTTCCGCTTGTCTTATATCCGAAGTGGGGGAAGTAATGAACTGGATTCATCGAACCAACGATCTCAAGTCCCTCTTTTCCATATCGTTCCCATTGACCGGAACCGGGGTGTGGAAGCTCATTCGCGGGACCGGTGAACCTCGTTCCACATTCGAGTCTTCCGTTCAAAGGCTTCGTTCCTTCCCCTTCGAATCCCATTGTTCAAGGCGCGAAAGGGGGATCCTGGTAAGGATCTGAACCATCGGGAGGGGAACCCACGGATCCAAGCCCTCCTCCGTCTCCCCTTGCTGGATCGAAACGGCCAAGTGGATCTGTGTAGTAAGGAAGGGAACCCGCTCCTGGGTGGGAATCCGGGGTGAAATACCCCGAGCTGTCGTTGATTGGGAGCGGGGTGGGCAACTTCTTCCGGTGCTGGCGCCTGCAGCTGGGCCTGTTGAGCCGCCCCCGGGAAAGCTGCTTGATTAGGAAACTGGGTCGAGTTCGAGTTTGACGAGCTCGGAACCCCCGAATAGGCCATCATCATCTTACCGTATTCGGGCTCGTCGGCAGTAATGCCGTCGGTAAAAACAACAGAAAAATAGAAATGATTTCTGTATTTTATTTTTGATGAAAAAAGAAAAGAAAGGGATTAAAAAAAAAAGTTTTACATGCATAAAAAAGACAGGTCTAAAGCCATATCTTATCAATTAGCATGGCGGGCTTTATTCCTCCATATTTACTTTTTTTTATATGATATATATCATATAATATTCTATATATTACATATATAGTATAGTATATTCATCATTATGAATTATTATATAGGCAATAGCTAAGATTCTAGCAGTTTACTAAAGTCCTATGCACAGCACAATTTTTTCTATGTGAGCCTGCTTAGCTCAGAGGTTAGAGCATCGCATTTGTAATGCGATGGTCATCGGTTCGATTCCGATAGCCGGCTTTTATCTCTTTGTTCTTTTTTTTTACTTTACATAATACATAATTAATAATGTCTCCTTGAACTAAAGGAATATTTTAAAGACTTCTTCCCCCTTCTCCAAGGATCGCTGATCCATTATGGCGTAAAAACTTCCAACTATGAATAAAAAATGGATCGGAGCAATTAGATCTCTACCGAACAAATAAGAAAAAGTATACCTAACTTCCTATATATATACAAAAGAGTCTGGATATTGATACAATTCATCTCATTCTTGTAATACAGTACTTCAGTGGATTTAGCTTCGTTTATCGTTTAGTTCAGTCTTAATTTAGGTTTATTCTGTAAAATGAAATTTCAATAAAATAAGGAGTCTTTATGTCTCGTTACCGAGGGCCTCGTTTCAAAAAAATACGCCGTCTGGGTGTTTTACCGGGACTAACTAGTAAAAGGCCGACACCCGGAAGTGATCTTAGAAACCAATCGCGCTCCGGGAAAAGATCTCAATATCGTATTCGTCTAGAAGAAAAACAAAAATTGCGTTTTCATTATGGTCTGACGGAGAGACAATTACTTAAATACGTTCATATCGCCGGAAAAGCCAAAGGGTCAACAGGTCAGGTTTTACTACAATTACTTGAAATGCGTTTGGATAACATCCTTTTTCGATTAGGTATGGCTTCGACCATTCCTGGAGCCCGACAATTAGTTAACCATAGGCATATTTTGGTTAATGGTCGTATAGTAGATATACCGAGTTATCGATGCAAACCCCGAGATATTATTACTACAAGGGATGAACAAAGATCCAGAGCTCTTATTCAAAATTATCTTGATTCATCCCCCCATGAGGAATTGCCAAAACATTTGACTCTTCACTCATCCCAATATAAAGGATCAGTCAATCAAATAATAGATAGTAAGTGGGTCGGTTTGAAAATAAATGAATTACTAGTCGTAGAATATTATTCCCGTCAGACTTGAACCTAACTAAAATAACAAAAAACAAGGCTTCGGAGAATTTTGACCCCCTTTTTGGCGAAGTAAATCGACCTAAGGTAAAGGAAAGGCGCTTGATCTGGATTTTTCTCCCATTCATTCATGTATCATAAATGGATCGAGGGGATATTTTCATGCCTTGGCTACTCTTTCCAAGATTTTGTGTACCGCAGCAATCACAATTAGGAATATAAATATAAAATCGATATAAAAATTCAAGAAAGTTCTAATTGTTTGTTGGAATAATAATGGTATCTATTGTTGTTATTTTATTTGATACATTTCGGTCAGTAATGTTCGTGAATTAGGCGAGGGTACGGAAAGAGAGGGATTCGAACCCTCGGTAAACAAAAGCCTACATAGCAGTTCCAATGCTACGCCTTGAACCACTCGGCCATCTCTCCTACAGAATCTTATGATTATGGTCCAGAAACCGAGTGAATAGCGAGTTATTCATAGTATTGCAGTATTCATATTGTTGCAGTATAGGTATGACCTATCTATTATAAAAATTATAAATAGAATAGAAAAAATAGAAAACTTTTCATCAAAGAAAGATCTTCCTTCGGAAGGGATAAAAAAAACTTATTTCTTGTGAAAAGCCATTAAAAACATGATATATCTTTTGTTTGTTTTGAGTCGTCTTTTTCTGATATTTATACCGGATTAAACCAATGAATTGGAACGAATCGTCTGATCTGATGAATTCATATTTTATACTATGATTACAGCTGGACCGTGGTTCTATTTATAGGGTTCCATAGGAATTAAAAAAGAAATGCCCCTCTTTCCAGTTTAAGATTTCTCAACAACTCCTTACTTCATGGATCTATTACAAATTCAGGAATCATACCAGGTTGAATTTCGATTGTATAGTGTATACACGCTATGCGCACAAAATGGATGGTTATTCTATTTTAAAAAAATGATTAGATTATTTGATTTGATTCTTTTTCCTCTTTGGATCATAATCCAATTAAAA